TATTGCCCTCCTGTCGTCAATTGACAGTTGACAGTATTATTTATATATATATATAATTTGATATGACTTTGATATGATTTAGGGCTCAATATAATTCCCAAATCAGACTTTGGTAAATCATTTTTTTTTTTTTTGCATCTCCTGCTCTGTTGATTCAGAGGTACCATCTCTTGGATCCAATGCAAAGCTCTTTCTGAATGAGAGAGAGAAAGACCAATGAAATAAAGTTGAAAGATTTTATAGTTTAATGGTAAAGTTTGATTACCATTAACCCCCAAAAAAGTTAACGCGTTTTTCGGTTTGATTCATATCCTATTCATCTTCTAAAGGTGTCCCTCGGCTGATTTATATTAAGTATTAAGTTAAGGTGGCCTTAGGCCTTATTCCCTATTGTATTTGTATTGTGTAGTGCTTTTTGATTTCCTAAAGGTGGCCATAGGCCCCTATGGTCCATTGGTGCCCCTATGGTCCAGTGGTTACGACCTCTCTCTTTCACGGAGAAAACGAGGGTTCAAGTCCCTCTAGGGGTATACCAAGACCATAGGAGTAGGATTTTATCAAAAGTGAAATGTATTTGTCAAGTTCGCCTGGGAGACGAAAGGAAGTTGATTATGGAACGTCTAATTAGGCGTTGGGTCGATGCCCGAGTGGTTAATGGGGACGGACTGTAAATTCGTTGACAATATGTCTACGCTGGTTCAAATCCAGCTCGGCCCAAAAATTCGCCAATCTACTATCAGATGGTAGACCCTCTTGTTCTTAAGAAATACCTGATAAGAGAGAATAAAAAAGAATCCAAATTTTCTGTTAGCTCTCTTCTTATTTCCCTGGGATTGTAGTTCAATAGGCAAGAGCACCGCCCTGTCAAGGCGGACGTTGCGGGTTCGAGCCCCGTCAGTCCCGACGGATCCAATAAGTACATCAATTCACCTCTCCATGTTATGTGAAATAAAAGAAGGGACAGAGATCCTAATTTAATTCCGAAGGGGTTTCCCCTCTTTTTTTTTCAGGATTCTGTCGAAGAAAGAACAAATCCTAAACTAAAATGAAATGAAAATAACTAAAATAGTGAAGTTGATAGAATATTCCATCTTTTCTCCCGCGACTCCTCTTTCTCATACTTCTTTGTCTTCCAAAGAAAATTGGATCATTCAAATTTACAACCTAATTCCTCTCTTTTTCCACTTCGCTTTTATTTTTTGTTGGCGTTTTTTAGTTAATGGAAACGGACGAGGATACTTCATTTGATGGTTCTATACGGAAGACCTAAGGTAGGTTATAGAAATAAAAGAAGGATAAATAAAGAAATTTTTTATTGGTCCGGGAATCCAATCTTGGATTCGGTATGGATAAAAGATCCTCGTATGTTATACTATTCAATTCTCGACGACGAATTAATTTAATAGCTCAGATATTGTTATTCATGATATTGATCCGATTCAAGATCATCGATAGGTAATGCATTCATTGAATTGACAGGTGAAAGATTTATCATCTCTATGGGATTAAATCCCGAGTTATTGTGAAATAAAAAAACGATGAGATTGAGATTATGGAAGTAAATATTCTTGCATTTATTGCTACTGCACTGTTCATTTTAGTTCCTACTGCTTTTCTACTTATCATTTACGTAAAAACAGTCAGTCAAAATAATTAATTACTTGAAATGAAACTTGACTTCTGAGTTCTTATCAATAGTTGAAGAAATCAAATCAAAAGAATTATTTTTTTGCGTCTTAAATGAAATCAACGGGCTATAATGAGCGGTATTCTGTGAGATCCGAGAGTATGGTAAGAAATTTTTTTCTTACCATACTCTCTATTAGTGTTATAGTAGTGTATAAAGTTGTACTTTACTTTCTAATAAAGTTGGTATACTATATTAGCTTCTATCTTCAATATATGTAGTGATTAATCCATATATGGAATTAACGTAGGACCCAATTCTCTTTCTTTCTGAAATAATTGTTTTACTGTTATATAATACATTTCTCCACTAGAATCCAATGGAATTTCGAAATGAATAAATTTTGATTTGAAAATTATTTCAATTCAAATAAAAAATAAAAAATGCGTTGCAGAACGATCTATAAAATAATTGATACCGTTTCATTCCTAAACTAAATTAGTAGTCCTTCTAAAGTCCACTTCTTCCCCATACTACGAGTGAAAGGGAAAATGTAAAGACTACCATTAAAGCAGCCCAAGCGAGACTTACTATATCCATGTCAATTATGTCCCTTATTTTTATGATAGAAATATTCCATTATTGTATTGCTCACTAATAATAGTAGAATCCAGGGTCCAGAGTCAAAAAGGGATTCTGGCCAAACCCTATTGATGAACCAATCAAATAAATCCATTTCTAAAAAATTCCTATATGATTTTTAATCGGGAAAGACTAAACACAACTAAAATACACAATGACGCTACAAAGGAATGTTACTAATGGAACATATAGTAATAAAAAAAGAGGGCCCATTCTTTGTTGCCCTTCAAAGTACAAATAGATCAATTGCTATCTATTACATACTTTTATTTCCTATTTGATCTAATCCGTATCCTTTCCTTTCCCGATTGTCTCTCTTAAGCAGTTGGGCGATAGTATATTATACTCTTGACGAGGGGTTTCAAAAAAAATAATAATTTTTTTTCACTTTTTCTATAAAAAAGTAAATTATCCATCCAATCTCAATCTAATAGTGATTGAATGCCTGAACAGTCAGAGATTCTCGCGAGTCTATATCTATATATGTAAATTACATAAAGGACTTTCCACAACTAGTTAGCCGCCGGCTATGCCAATGAAATTCAAGACCCAATCAGTAGACATTACATTAGCAGTAGAAGGGAATCGGGAAGTCTTGCTTCGACCATTATAATATAATCTTTCTTTGAATTTTAGATTGAAAGATTTCCAATCTTTTACAAAATCCCCAGAACAGATGTTTAGAATCAACCAAGTATAAACAATCGCCTTATTCTGTTCTGTTGGGTAAAATTTGGGTGATTTATATCAGCAGATAATAAATTTAGATTCGTTTGTTGATGAGGCGGCACCCGGATTTGAACTGGGGAAAAAGGATTTGCAGTCCCCCGCCTTACCACTCGGCCATGCCGCCAAAACGATACACAATAAGATAAAATTTTCTGGGTTGGATTACTAAACTTTAGTTTATTGTACTTGCATCCCTTTTTTAATTTCATCCTTTTTTTTCTAAATTTATAAAAATTCTAAAAGAAATCCTTTTCCCCTTTTGTTTGACCACCCCTTCGATTGATTGTATAGTATCTCAAAACATACAATGTCGAAAAACTTCCCCTCACTTTTCTATTGAAAAATCAAATGTATATTTTCATTCAAAAAAGCCAAAATTTATGACAAATGGGAACCATTAACTATTCGTTGACTGAGAATTCCTGAATGATTCTTGGATTTGAATCGAAAATTGGGTTTGCCTAATGACATAACATAAGAAACTACAAAACATACTTAATTGATTCTTAATCCTTTCAATTTCCATTATAACAAAAACGATAAGTATATGTAAACCCCACAATGAAAATTTTTACACAGATACCAAATTGGGTATCTTTTTTAGAGTATGTTTCCTATACCTATAAATCTATGGAATTCGTTGGAACAAAAAAAGGCCCGGCTGGGTATTGACCGGGCCAGGCCCAAAAGGCACTTCGAACAAAATAAAAGCAAGAAGGTCTTCTTTATTTATCTTTCTATTTGGATCTTTCGAGCATCTAAATGGAATTGCTAATTATATAATAACGATAAAGAATGTGAAAGAAATACTTTCGTTAATCCTTACTTGATGTGTAATGTAACATAGTAATTATCTTTTTCAATTGGGAGAGATGGCTGAGTGGACGAAAGCGGCGGATTGCTAATCCGTTGTACGAGTTATTCGTACCGAGGGTTCGAATCCCTCTCTTTCCGTTTCCGTTGATGACTTTCTATTTTTTTCTTTCAAATTTCGCAAACCCCTTTTTATTTTTTTACTAGTTAAACGTATGGAATATGAATATATAAAATAAAATCTTAAGAAAATTGTAAATCAAGCAAGAAAAACGAAATTTTTATTTTATTCTTCACGTCCAGGATTACGTCCTGGATCATTGGATAGGAATCCAAAGATGAAGAGAGAAACAAAGAATATTACTACTGTGTAAACGAAAAGTTTGAGAGTAAGCATTACACAACCTCCAAGATCATTTTTTGAAAAAGAAAAACGAGAAAAGATAATAGATCCTCCATTTTTATATCACATATCCTATTTTGACACCAAGAAAAGAATTCTAGAAATAGAAAAGAATGTTCAGAAATTCAACTGAAGTTTAAATTTGTAATAAGAGTCTTTGATTATCACAAATCACTTTCATACCCACAATTAGATATTCTAAGGGACCCTAACCTAATAAGGTCTTTCGCCGGAAAAAGGATTAGAATCGGGAAATGGGGCGAGCCCCATTTATTGCGGCTAGCCAATAATTTCAATGTTTGAATTGAAGGTTCATACTCCCAGACTTATTTGATCTTATCAATTGTTATAATTTTTCTCAAATAAATAATGAATTTTCTAGGATAGTATTCAAGATCTTATCGAAAACTTACAGCAGCTTGCCAAACAAAGGCTAAAAGAAAAAAGAACAGGGGTATGACTGGCATAACATCTACGATTGGATTCAAAAAAGCATAGGCTTCGGGCAATTTGGCGAAGAAAAGACTACTCGGATAAAGGGCAGAATTAAGACAGATCAAACTAAAGATATTAAGCATAACAGAAATTTTGTTCGTCGAGATAATTGCATTTTGATTGAGTTATTTATATAAGGAAAAATGAACAAAGTAAGGTAGACAAAAAACTCCTTCTTTTTCCGCTCAATCAAAAATCCTCCAATTCTCAAAGGAGAATAGAAGAAATCATACTTTCATACAATATCTTAATTGAATTATATGTAATGATCAATAAATTCAGTTGAATTCTAGATATACACATATCAAAATCCTAGCACGAATCTATAATATATTCTATAAAGAAGAATAAAGAAGAAAGATTTTCTATAGATAGTTGGGCTGGAATTGACGAACACTTAATACCAATATTATTCTTTATTAGTATTAGTGTCCAATAAAAATATAAATGGGGCGTAGCCAAGTGGTAAGGCAACGGGTTTTGGTCCCGCTATTCGGAGGTTCGAATCCTTCCGTCCCAGAGCATATCCATTGTACCCGAATACATCTTTTTTGTTCAACAAGGTTCTGTTTCAAGGTCTAATATTGGATAGAATATTATTCTTCTTTCTTTTTTGATTTTGAATGATTCTTTTCGGAATCATATCTCAGTTTTTAACAAACTGAACTAAATCGAGTTCAAATGACATGCAAATGTAACTGAATCCTTTTGTGATCCAGATAAAGATAAGATGGGGCATAGATCCCAGTTGCAGAAAGATTACTTAACCTCAGGTTAAACAAAATCTGAAAATACATATAAAACGAGGAAGTGCTTAGCCTATGGGTATGTATTGTTATCCTATTTCAGTGACAATAGTCTTTCTATTTTTGTGAAAAAGAATTTGCATCCCTAAAATATTCAAATTTAAATATTTAACAATGATATTTCTTTTTATTGTTCGATCTATGTAGCTTATTTGCTTTAAATCATTGACAATTCTATTCGAAAAGAAATAGAGATTCTTAGTTCTTATGCTAATCAAATGTAGGCTTTACTGTAAAAGTAAAACTTGACTCAAATAATGATGTCGAAGTAGGAAACTTTTTCAATTATCAAGATTTGTAATTATTCCTTATGGGTTGAATCTGTGAGAAGTTCGAAATGGGTCAGTCTATCTTATTGAGTCACTTGAACAGGCAGAGTCAAATAGAATTTATTTATTCGTGTTATTTCTGTTAGTTATGTTATTTCTATATTTAGATTTCTGGAGATTTCTGTTAGATATTTTTTTGAGATATAGATTTATAGAAAAAATTTCCGTTCATACAAAAAAAGCCCGGGTCTTGCTAAGATTTATTCATAAAAAATATTTATTCTCTATGTAGCTAAGAAAAAATATAAATGACTATGTCTCTGTACCGACTGAACCAATGACTATTCATGATTCCATAATTGAATCAATTCCATACTGGTTCCAAATTAGAGGAATGTTATGGTAAAACTTCGTTTAAAACGATGTGGTAGAAAGCAACGTGCGACTTGAAGGACACGATCCGGTGTGGATTTTTATTCTTACATCCACCATTTTCTTTTATATAGGAATTTTTATATAGGTTATATAGGAATTTTTATATAGGAATGAAGGTGCTCTTGGCTCGACGTCGTTTGTTCTATTCTACTAGAATCCTTTGGGTTGTAATGTAAATAGTTCATGATGGAGCTCGAGTAGAAAGTATTGATTAATTTCTCAGGGGCAACGATCTAGGGTTAATGCCAATCAATAAATTGGAACAACTTCGTAAGTATATCTTCGATATAGAAATTGAAAGGATCCGATTCGAGCAAATTTTCAATTCAAAAAAAAATTTTGGAACCGCAAAACTTTTTCGATCCACAGTGTATCGCGCACGAATCAACCGTCGGTATGATTCTAGAAAGAAATCACAAAAGGGGTATGTTGCTACCATTTTGAAAGGATTAAGAAGCACCGAAGTAATGTCTAAACCCAATGATTTAAAACAAAGATAAAGGATCCCAGAACAAGGAAACACCGCTTCAATTGTCTCACAGATCCGAATAAAGAATCCAAATAGATTTTCAACGAGACAAAAGGGGGGTTAAAGACCACTCAATAAAAAATAAAAAAATATCTTAATTTTATTTAATATATTTGATAATTATTGAACTTGAGTTATGAGTACAAATGATTTTTTAGTTTTCAGGAAGGAAGTTAAATAAAAATGACTATGAGTTAAATTATAGGCTAATTTATTTTACGGATTCCTTTACTATTTATTAGAATTTTATCCATAGACAAAACTTCAAATCATTTTTTCTCGAGCCGTACGAGGAGAAAACTTCCTATACGGTTCTAGGGGGGGGGGTTCTTTTTCATCTACATCTATCCCGATGAGCCGTCTATCGAATCGTTGCAATTGATGTTCGAGCCCGAAGAGAAGGAAGAGATCTTCGGAAAGTGGGTTTTTATGATCCGATCAAGAATCAAACTTATTTAAACGTTCCCGCTATTCTCTATTTCCTTGAAAAAGGCGCTCAGCCTACAGGAACTGTTCAGGATATTTTAAAAAAGGCAGAGGTTTTTAAGGAACTTTGCCCTAATCAAACGAAATTCAATTAAATTAAGGAATTAAATTAAGGAAATAAAAACTAAGGGTAGGATAGTGATTTCTATATAATTTTGGAGATCTTTTCTATACTATGTTTTTTTTATTTCCTTCTTTTATTGCTCTATTAGTATCTATTTATCATTGCTTTTATAGAATCTTTTTCTAACGAAAACCTTATTTGA